TGAGATTTTCATCTCATACGGCTCCTCCCTTCTGTGCATAGTACTAAGGGGAATAAGCCATGGAATCCAAATTTCCCTATTCTCATTATGAACTGACAGGAGCTGGTATTTTTACAAGAAATCTCTAGCCAACCTTCCCGCAAGAGGTTTTTTCTTAACACCAATCAATCGTATTAGTGCTAGATAGAAATGGTAACTCCAACGATTTCTTTGTCCTCAACGCCTACTATTTCCAGGAATTAGTCACTTCAACGATCTTTGATGGTTATACGGGTATCCAAAGTACGAACGAGATGGATGTTTGTTGTCCCAACCATTCTTGTTAGTCCCGATACCGATAAGGAAAGGGGTAATTTATAACAAAGTTTTCGTGTTGTTGATTCCTAGTGTAGTGCTTCTTCCCCTATGCCGCCTATTGGTACTAGTGGAGTAGGATTGACTCACAATACAGAACCTATAGGTGTAACCTTTCGTTCAATACGAAAATCGACAATTCAAGTATCTGAGGCTGGGTCAATCGAGGATACACGACAGAAGGAATTGTTCTATCTCCAAACTTTACCTTCACTAAGCGTAGCTTTATTTCAAAAATTTTGTTCTTTCTCGCGTCTTTTTCTCGTAAGACTGAAGTGAGGGCTAAAAAAGAAAAAAAAACAAGAAAAAAGAATCAAATCACACCATCTCTGTAATAGGTAAATGCCTTTTTTTCTCCTGAAGTTGTCGGAATTATTCGTAATAAAATATTGGCTATAATTGAAAAGGTCTTATCAATAAAATTTCCATTTATCCGAGATCTAGGCATAATTAGCAATCCATTCTATAATTCTTCTCATTACCCCCTCGGGGAAAATGATCCCACAAACAAAGGAATTGTACAGTACAAAATAACATAAAAACAGAAAAATTCTAAAAAGATGTATACCCCCTGCTCAAAATGTACCCTTTTCGAACAAAGAGAGATAGGAGACTTTTGAATCAGATTGAATTTTATATAATATAAATTTCGTAGTATACAAATGCACGGAACTATTACTATTTCATTTAAGTTGAATAACCAAGGACTTTATTTTACTATGGATTCTTATAACTCGAGTCTGATAACTCGATAAATTTTGATTTGGTTATGATCCAAAGAGGAAAAGGGATGGAATAATAATTATACACTTGAATGAAATAGAAAAATCCACGGTACGATTCATGAATTTATAATAGATCTATGGGGTATATGATAAGAGGAGTTGTTGATAAATATGAAATTTGAAAGGCATTTTTTATTCCTATGGAACCGTTGATCGGTCGTGTCTGTACTGGAATAAAATAATATGAATAACTCGCAATTCACTCGGTTTCTGGTCAATAATAAGATTATGTAGGAGAGATGGCCGAGTGGTTCAAGGCGTAGCATTGGAACTGCTATGTAGGCTTTTTGTTTACCGAGGGTTCGAATCCCTCTCTTTCCGTTTCTGTTAATTCACCAGCGTTACCGACCACAATATATCAAATCAAATAAAAATTGATATCATTATTCCAACAGCTTTATTTGATAGAGAATCTTTATTCCTAATTACTGTGGTACGCGTACGTAAAATACAAATATCGCGGAAAGAGCAAAAAAGAAAAAAAATCCTACTGCGTATCCATTTGTGATACGTGAACGAGAAAAATGCGGATCAAGGCCCTTAGATCTATTTACTTCGTTGAAAAGGGGACATAATTGTCTGAACCCCCTTCCTTGTTATGTTCTTTAGGTTCAAGTCTGACGGGAATAATATTCTACGACTAACAGCTCATTTATTTTTAAGCCGATCCATTTACTATCTATTATTTGATTTACTAATCCTTTATATTGGAATGAGTCAATAGTCAAATGGTTTGGCAATTCCTCGCGAGGGGTTGAAGCAATATAATTTTGAATCAGAGCTTTCGATCTTTGTTTATCCTTCGTAGTAATAATATCTCGGGGTTTGCAACGATAACTTGGTATATCCACTATACGACCATTAACTAAAATATGTCTATGGTTAACTAATTGCCTGGCTCCAGGAATGGTCGAAGCCATACCCAATCGAAAAAGGATGTTATCCAAACGCATCTCAAGTAGTTGTAGTAAAACCTGGCCTGTTGACCCTTTTGCTTTTCTAGCGATATGCACATATCTAAGTAATTGTCGCTCTGTCAGACCATAATGAAAACGCAATTTCTGTTTTTCTTCTAGACGAATACGATATTGCGATCTTTTCCCGGAACGCAATGGGTTTTGAAGATCACTTCCAGATCTAGGTCTTTTACTAGTTAATCCCGGTAAAGCCCCCAGACGGCGTATTTTTTTGAAACGAGGTCCTCGGTAACGAGACATAAAGACTCCTTTTTTTATTTTATGAAAATTTGCAAATTTCATTTTACAGAAGAAATCGAAATTAAGACTGAACTAAAGGATAAACAAAGCAAAGCTAAATCTACTGAAGTATTACAAAGTAGAATGAAATGAATTGTGTCAATA